TACCATAGTTGTATTTCAAAACTCAAATCAACGGAATACATATGATAGGATTTTTTTCCAACCAAATTCTTTCTATTCTATTTTGATTTGTTGAACCGGTTCTTACCAGAATTACAGATATTACAATAAAAAACAAGCAATCTTTCTTTTTTCCTTTATTTGTTTCCCCTTCTTTCTTTACTTTTACACTTTGACTGTTCCAAGAGAAAGTTGTTCTGCTATTACAGCGATACATACTTTCTACTGCAAGCTCTTAGTGGTTGTCCAAACAGACAGGTCCTACGCATAAAAAATCTTGCTTGCGTTGAGCGATCTATATATCATAGATTTAACATTTTAGACTTCTAGATTATTTATTTTATTTAGGCTTTATCAACTCATCTAATGTCATGTTTAAGCATGACAAATCGACGAATCTATTACCCCCTTTCCAGATCCGAAGAAGTTACCATAGAACCTCATGGATCATCTGTTTATAGCTCAATCGATGACTTCTTTGGAATGGTAAAAAAAAAAAAGAAAAAAGATTCCTTGGTTTTGTTTTCTTTTATATAATTTTATATAAAAAATATACCCACACTTTTCTTCCTACATTGATTGTTTTGATCTATCTCGGGATCCTTATTTAATTAAAATTGTAAGAAGCCTAGCAATTAGGATAGAACAGTTGACCTTCCATTAATTATTATTTATTTCGGATTGATCAAAATTCATACAAATGGCTGTAGCGACGAAAATAAAAAAATAAATATAAATAGAATTAGAGTGCTTTTTTACATATTTTATTTATATTTACTTATTTATATTGATTTACTTATTTATATTGACTTTACATAAATAATTGTACAGACGTATTGGAAATTGATCTATGTTATCAAGCCTATATCTGTATAAAAATTTATAGACTAATAGATAGTCTACTATACTAGATAGTGTGGTAGAAATATATATATATATTTATATTATATAGTTTAGTTCTTTCTACCATACTATCTCAGATACTGTCGAGTCCAGTCCGATCATTTCATTTAAGACTTGGAGTTTAAATCCTTTTCTTTTCTTCAATCATTGATAAGAAGTAAAAGTATCAGTCAACTTAATCATTTTGACTGACTGTTTTCACATAGATGATAAGTAAAAAAGCAGTAGGAACTAGAATAAACAGTGCAGTAGCAATAAATGCGAGAATATTGACTTCCATAATCTTATTGTTTTGTTTTTTTTTTCTTCGCAATAACTCGGGATCTAATCCCATAGAGATGAGAAATTTGACTGCTGTAAATTAAATGGGATAAATTGCATCCTAATGATACTGAATCAGATCAATGTTACGAATAACAATATCTAATCTATCAAATCGACTCATCGTCGAGAATTGAATAGTATAACATAGGAAGATCTTTTATCCATACCAAGTAAAATGGGATTTCTGATCCGATAAAGAATCCTACTGAATTTATCATCCTTTCCACTCTTTTCTAAAAACGGCCCTCTTCCTTATACAACATCTTTCCTTAGACTTATACAATTAATTAATTATCTGATGAAATATCATATGACTGGTATTCTATTGACTATAGACCCAAGTAGTAGAAGTGCAATAAAAAAAAATGACGCGTTGAACTCTAAGCTAAGCTTTTTTATGAATCGATATTAGTAGAAGAAACGAAAATTGCCGTATTTGTCTGATGATAAATACAAAAAAAAAAGAAATAAAGATCCCTACATGGAATTAGATTTTGCTCCCCGTCCCCCCCGTTTTTTGGTCGGGGTAATAGAGAGATAAATTGACAAATTCATCGGATCGTTGGATCCTAGTCGGGACTGACGGGGCTCGAACCCGCAGCTTCCGCCTTGACAGGGCGGTGCTCTGACCAATTGAACTACAATCCCAGCGGGATGTACCGCATACATATTCTTGTGATATCATAAGAGCATTTTATTTGCTGTGTTGTAACATAGACACGAATGATATACGGATATCCACATAGAATAGATATGGACTATACTCTATCTAGTAATATAGTAAGAATAACACGGTTTAACTAGTAATCCTGTGATTCTTTTTATTGCTACAAGATTGATTATCAACCTTTCAATAAGAAAAAACAACAAAAATTCAACTCTTTTCTTTATTCTTCCATATTGGGCATTTTTGGAAAATAAATTGGTTATATCATACTCAGTTATATCATACTCAAAAGAAAGCGGCGAATTTTTGGGCCGAGCTGGATTTGAACCAGCGTAGACATATTGTCAACGAATTTACAGTCCGTCCCCATTAACCGCTCGGGCATCGACCCCAATTATAATTATATAAATTATATATAATATTATATATATATGATATGATATATGATATGAATATTATATGGGTTTTTTGATAATTGATAATCTTTTTGATAATTGATAATCCACGATCAACTTACTTTCGCAGTACCCTACCCCCAGGGGAAGTCGAATCCCCGCTGCCTCCTTGAAAGAGAGATGTCCTGAACCGCTAGACGATAGGGGCATACCCGCCCGACCACCACCAGACTATGATCATAGTATCATCAGTTTTTCGGAATTGTCAATACAATATAAAATATATATATATATATAAGTAATATAATAACGTAATGGTATGATTAGATCCGAAAGACCTTTCCTACTTTCACGATTCTATATAATTAGAATTTTCAAAAAATTTTTATGGTTCATAAACGCCCCATTAATTATCTATTATCCCATTAAATTAGTTATATACATTAGTTATATACATTACATTAATTATATACATTACTAATTATATAACTAATTATATACATTTAATACATTACATACAATTAATTAATACATTTAATTATATTATATAATAAATATTATTATGAATATAAATAATTTATAAGAATATAAATAATAATATAAATATATAAATAATAATATAATATATATAAAAGAATATTATATATTTATATATAAAAAAGAATATAATTTATAATATATATAATTTATAATATAATAAAAGAATATAATTTATAATATAATATAATAATATAATAAAATTGATATTTATAATTCAAATTTTTATTTATAATTAAAATATAATTATAATAAAAATAAAATAAAAAAGAAGTATAAACCAGAGAAGTATAGTATTCTTTTAGTTTAAGTAGTAATTGGTCTAACAGAAAAAGGATAGAAGTTTCATTTATTCAATTTGCACTAATTGATTTGTTCAGTTCAGATAAGACATCATTCAATCAAATTGAATAAATCTATGTCGTTGTGTTGGTACACGTATCAATCAAGTAAATCTTGTTCTGATGGATCAATAAAATAAAAGCAAATACAATACCAAATACAATACAGAAAGTGACATCGGTCTTGAAACAATTCACTGTTCTCAAAAAGGGCATTTTACCCTAGACTTTACTTCTAACTTCACTTATTTTCTTGAGTCAATCCAATATCTTGTTCCTGAATGAGTTCCTATGCATACATGTATCTATGTATGTAATATATGTACATATATACATACAGTAGACTCATAATGGAAAATGAATTGCTAATTCATTTTTTTTTTAAAGCCCTTTTAACTCAGTGGTAGAGTAACGCCATGGTAAGGCGTAAGTCATCGGTTCAAATCTGATAAAGGGCTTTTTCCATGAAACTCCAGTCTTCATTTTTCAGTTTTTCAGCCGAGAGGAGAATAGAAAGATCTTGTTGATATTTGTCAAAAAGATAACCCCCATTATAAACCACCCTTATATTATAATGTAATGAGTATTATCAGTTATAGTTTACAAAGTTGTTGAACATTTATTCATTATGTTAATTAATCATCCCCCCCTTTTAGGGGAAGTCGACCCTGTACTGTAGTGGTATAGTAGTTCTCCTCATGTTTCCTTATTCATATTTTTTGATCCCCGGGCATAACTATTCTAGATATCTAATCTTGATTATTAATCACCAAACAAAAGTATTCCTATTTCTCCAGTATTCTAATAAAACCCATCGTTAAAGTAAAAAAAAAAGTAAGTGGACCTGACCCGTTGAATCATGACTATATTGGCTATTCTGATATTCAAATTCTATAGTATAGAGAGTATAGAGATGAAATTATAGAAGCGAACTCTTTTTTATTTATTTTTTTTTCCTTTTAACCATCCAAGAATTTGTCGATATTTCTGGTTTCATCTTTTTGTTACTGGATGCTCCATAGGAATAAATTGCTATTCCTTTCCCCCACAAAGAAAAGTTTATTTCGATAATAAATAAATTTTTCAATCTCTTTCTTTGATTCCAGAATCAAATATTATTGTTTTGTTCCGCCAATGCAATAGGGAACAAATGTGATAAAGGGGCTTTCATTTCTAGTTTACCATTATTTAATATTGAATTTAGTATTTCAAATTTCATTTAATTTATGGGCAGAGAAAAAAATTTCTTATTTTTTTTTTCTCTACCGGATAAAGGTAAAGTAAAAAGATAAATATTCGAAGTTCATTTTTTTTTTGTTCGACCCGCTAAAAGAGGTACTCTGGCATTTGAGTTATAGGACAATTCAGGGTTCAAAAGGTTATTAAGAAAAAATAGTAATAGTAAGGACTAATCAAATCAAACTAATGGACTTACCTAGGTCGGTTTGTAGTCTAATAGAAAAGAAGAATTTTTATCTTCGAAACCCATTGGAAGGGGTATTGGACGAGACAAGGAATCGTCCATAGATAATCGAACTATCATATGCCCTGGAAATAAAATTATATAAGGTGTTCGGAAATGGTTGAAGTAGTTGAATAGGAGGATCAGGATCACTATGACTATAGCCCTTGGTAGATTTACTAAAGAGGAAAATGATTTATTTGATATTATGGATGACTGGTTACGGAGGGACCGTTTCGTTTTTGTGGGTTGGTCCGGCCTATTGCTCTTTCCTTGTGCCTATTTTGCCTTAGGGGGTTGGTTCACCGGTACAACTTTTGTAACTTCATGGTATACCCATGGATTGGCCAGTT